TATTATTCTATCGAAAAAAAATATGCATTGGAAAATCTGTTAATGTACCTGTATAAATTTTATATAAACATAATATTATACAAGAAGGTTAACAAATTCATATATAATAAATATATACCACCAAATTAATAGAGGTTATTTTGTTTAATTAAATATAAATAATATTATATTAATATATATATATAATTAATAATAATACAATTAAATATTAATAATAAATCTACTCTCTACTACATAAGAGAGTAGATTTATTTATATATAAAAATAAGTAAATAATTATTTAAATACTATATCATAATTAATATATATAATTAATCAATACTAATTATATAATTAATCTTAATTAAAATTAATAATTTAATTTTCCATATTTTTATATTAATTCATAAAATAAGTTTAAATGAGTGTGATCAAATATTTAACTAGTAAAAGTAAAATAATATAAATTAAATTATAATCTTAAACTATAATAAATTAAATTTATAATAGATTAAAGATACTTTTAATAATAAATAGCAAACCTCTTTTTATGGTTTAAAAAAAAAGAGGTTTGTAGGTATAGGGGTATTAATTAGAATATAAGTCAACTAATCAATGGATATTTAATATAATTTATAAATTCATTTTGGATTATGTTAAATTAGTATTAATTTTTAATTTTTATTTATTTTATATTAAAAATGAATATATAAGTTTTTATAAACTACACTAATATAGTTAATTATTAGATTGAGAAGTTATATTTTATTTATTAATTTAATTATAAATTTGATTATTTACTAATTATTTATTTAAATTAATATGTATATTCATCAGCTACACTAATTAATTATTTAATTAACTAACTACTTTATTTATTAATAATATTATTTAAAATTAGAAATTCAATTAATTAGTAACCATTCATTTCATAAATTTATAATTACTTAGCCCCTACTAAGTCAAATTATTTAAAATTAGAAATTCAATTAGTTAGTAACCATTCATTTCATAAATTTATAATTACTTAGCCCCTACTAAGTCAAATTATTTAAAATTAGAAATTCAATTAGTTAGTAACCATTCATTTCATAAATTTATAATTACTTAACCCCTACTAAGTCAAATTATTTAAAATTAGAAATCCAATTAGTTAGTAACCATTCATTTCATAAATTTATAATTACTTAATTCAATAATTAACTATTATAATTATGTATATCTTTATCATCTACCTAGTTTAAACCCCCCTTTTATTTTCTATAACTATAAAAGGGGGGAAGATTGAGTAAGAACATTTTCATTTATTAATATTATTAAAAATTAGAAATTCAATTAGTTAGTAACCATTCATTTCATAAATTTATAATTACTTAGCCCCTACTAAGTCAAATTATTTAAAATTAGAAATTCAATTAGTTAGTAACCATTCATTTCATAAATTTATAATTACTTAGCCCCTACTAAGTCAAATTATTTAAAATTAGAAATTCAATTAGTTAGTAACCATTCATTTCATAAATTTATAATTACTTAGCCCCTACTAAGTCAAATTATTTAAAATTAGAAATTCAATTAATTAGTAACCATTCATTTCATAAATTTATAATTACTTAGCCCCTACTAAGTCAAATTATTTAAAATTAGAAATTCAATTAATTAGTAACCATTCATTTCATAAATTTATAATTACTTAATTCAATAATTAACTATTATAATTATGTATATCTTTATCATCTACCTAGTTTAAACCCCCCCTTTTATTTTCTATAACTATAAAAGGGGGGAAGATTGAGTAAGAACATTTTCATTTATTAATATTATTTAAAATTAGAAATTAAATTAGTTAGTAACCATTCATTTCATAAATTTATAATTACTTAGCCCCTACTAAGTCAAATTATTTAAAATTAGAAATTCAATTAGTTAGTAACCATTCATTTCAAAAATTTATAATTACTTAGCCCCTACTAAGTCAAATTATTTAAAATTAGAAATTCAATTAGTTAGTAACCATTCATTTCATAAATTTATAATTACTTAGCCCCTACTAAGTCAAATTATTTAAATTCTATATGGTCTAATAAAACTATTATATTAATCTCCATATTTTATTAAATAATCATTTAATAAGTTTGATTCTTGCTTATTTATTAATTTATTAAATGATTTATATGTTTACTTTTAAATGTTAATTTTTGCAGTAAATTTTATTGTTAAATTATTATAAATAATCATCAGTAATTTAATTATAATGGATAAATTTTGTGCCAGCATTCGCGGTTATACAATTCATTAAAGTTAATATTTTTATTTAAGTAATTATTTTTATATTTGATTAAATATTAAATTATTTAGGTGGAATTTATATTTTATTTATATTTCTTTAATAAATTTTATTAAATCAATATATTAAACTAGGATTAGATACCCTATTATTTTTGTATCTAAATTTTTAAATGAATATTAATAGGTATGGTCTATAAAACTCAAAGAATTTGGCGGTGAATTATATCTTTTTAGAGGAACCTGTTTTTTAATTGATAAACCACGATATTTTATACCTTTATTATATTTGTATACCTCTATAATTAAGAATGTTATTAAAATAAATTTTCTTTATTTTTATTAAATTATGTTAGGTCAAGGTGCAGTTTTATACGGGTAAATATGGGTTACTTTAATTATAAATATTATTATTTAACTAATCTGTATCATGATTATGAAAAATAGGATTTAAAAGTAATATTACATAATTATTTATTTTGAAATTAGTTTTAATTCATGTACATATCGCCCGTCACTCTCTTTAAAATGGGATAAGTCGTAACAAAGTAGGTGTACCGGAAGGTGTAGCTAGTAAGTTACAGATTATAGCTTATAATTAAAGCTTATTTTTTACATTAATATGAAAACATAATTTGTTTTATCTGATCTAAATTACTTTATTATTTTTATTTATTATTAATTAAATTTATTATTTTTTAGTATAAATTAGAAATAATTATTATTAATTTACTGATAAGGTTAAGTTATATTGTTTTATAAATATTAATAGTACCTTTTGTATCAGGGTTAATTTATTAGTTAACTTATTTTATTTTCCCGAATTAAGGTTATTTAAATTTAAATTTTTTTTATAAATTTCATATTGTTAATAAATTTAATTTTAGTAGTTAAAAGTTAATCGTCCCTTAAACATATCTGGTTTTATAGGAATTAAATTCAATTTAGGGTTATTAATTAATCTTAAATAATAGGGGATAATCTCTATTTTTTGTTAAAATTTATTTTATTTTATTTTTTTTACCATTAATATCTTTGTATTTAGTTCGTAATAGATTTTAATTTATTAGTTATCATTTTATTATTATTTATCTTTTTACTATAATTATTTAATTAATTTTTTTTTATTTTTATTAATGATTAAATTAGTATAATTTTTATATATCTATTATGAATTCGACAAATTTAATTTTCAACTGTTTATCAAAAACATTTCTTTAAGATTATAATTTAAAGTAGGTTCTGCCCTATGATTAAATTTAAATGGCTGCAGTATTCTGACTGTACAAAGGTAGCATAATAATTAGCTTCTTAATTAGGGGCTTGTATGAATGAATTAATGAGAAATTTATTTTATTATTATTATTATTATAATTTAACTCTTGAGTTAAAATGCTCAATTATATAATTGGGACGATAAGACCCTATAGAACTTTAAGTTTATATTTATTTTTTAATAATTTGGTTTAAATAATATAAGTTTATATAAATTTTTTGCTGGGGTGGCGAATAAATAAAACTTTATTTTTTTTTATCATTATATATATGTTTAATTGATCCATTAGTTGTGATAATAAGATTAAGTTACCTTAGGGATAACAGCGTAATTTTAATGGAAAGTTCATATTTATATTAAAGTTTGCGACCTCGATGTTGAATTAAGATTAAATTAAGGGGTAGGTTCTTTAATTTAAGGTCTGTTCGACCTTTAAATTCTTACATGATTTGAGTTCAGACCGGTGTAAGCCAGGTTGGTTTCTATCTGATTATTATTTAATCTTTTTAGTACGAAAGGACCATTAGATTCTATTTTATAGTTTTATGTCTTGAATTTTATTGTTGATTTGGCAGATTAGTGTATTAAATTTAGGTTTTAAATAAGTATTTATATTACATTCAATAATTTATTTATTAACATGTATATTTATATTAATTATTATCATAGTTTCTGTAGGGTTTTTCACTTTACTAGAACGTAAAGTTTTGAGTTATATACAAGTACGTAAAGGGCCTAATAAAGTTGGGTACTTAGGCTTATTACAACCTTTTAGAGATGGATTAAAATTATTTTTTAAGGAAAATATTTTTCCCTTAAATTCTAATTATCTAATTTATTATTTATGTCCAGTATTTAGATTAATTCAGTCTTTATTTATATGGTGTTTATTCCCTTATTATATTAATTGTGTTAGATTTATATTCGGATTTATTTTTTTCTTATGTTGTTCTAGTCTAGGTGTATATGGTTTAATTATTTGTGGATGAGCTTCTAATAGAATTTACTCTATCTTAGGATGCTTACGCAGTGTTTCACAAGCTATTTCTTATGAGGTAAGTATTTCTTTAATTTTATTTATATATTTTTTTCTATTAAATTCATATAATTTATCTGATTATAGTTTTTTTCAAACAGATATTTGATTTATTTCTTTTTCTTTACCAATATTTTTTTGCTGACTATCATGTTGTATAGCCGAAACGAATCGCTCTCCATTTGATTTTTCTGAGGGTGAAAGTGAACTTGTTTCTGGATTTAATATCGAGTATGGGGCTGGTGGATTTGCTTTCCTTTTCATTAGAGAATATTCAAGAATTATTTTTATATCTATATTGACTGCATTAGTATTTTTAGGGGGTGATTATTATTCTTTTCTATTCTATTTTAAAATTATTACATTATGTTTTTTCTTTATTTGAGTCCGGTGTTCACTTCCTCGTTATCGTTATGATAAACTTATATATTTAGCTTGAAAGAGATATTTACCTGTATCTTTAAATTACTTATTTTTTTTTTTATTTATTAAGTCTTTAATTTTTTATCATTTTTTTTTGTATAAGCCAATAAATTTACTCTTTCTAGTATTTTCAAAATACTTGCTTTAATTATAAGCTAATTGACTTATTTATCTAATTAATTTATCTCAAATTTTAGTAAAAATAGGGTCTAAAATAAAATATAAAAAATAAATTAAAGTTAATACTATACCAGTTCTTGTATAAGGGTCTTCTACTGGTCGAGCCCCAATTCAAGTTAATAATACTACAGTTGAAACGAATAATCAGAATATAATTTGTCTTATAGGATAAAATCTAATACCCTTAAATTTATTTTTTATTGATAAAGGTAAAACTATTAAAATTATAATAGATAAAAATAAAGCTATAACCCCTCCTAACTTATTAGGGATAGATCGTAAAATTGCATAAGCGAATAAAAAGTATCATTCTGGTTGAATGTGTACTGGCGTAACTATAGGGTTAGCTGGAATAAAGTTGTCAGGATCAGATAATATAAATGGTTCAGTTAAGTTTAAACTTATTAACAAAGTTAATGAAACAACAAATCCTAATATGTCTTTAATAGAAAAATACGGATGAAATGGAATTTTATCAATTTCAGATTTAATCCCGATAGGATTATTTGAACCAGTTATATGTAAAAAAAAAAGATGAATAATTGTTATTATTCTGATAATAAATGGTAATATAAAATGTAATCTGAAGAATCGTGATAAAGTCGCGTTATCCACAGCGAATCCCCCTCAAATTCAGTTTACTAACATATTTCCTACATAAGGAATAGCTGATAATAAATTGGTAATGACAGTTGCACCTCAAAATGATATTTGACCTCAAGGTAAGACATAACCTAGAAAAGCTGTAGCTATTGTTATAAGTATAATTATGATCCCTATATATCATGTTTTTATAAATTTATAAGATCCATAGTAAATACCCCGACCAGTATGGGCATATATCATTATAAAAAATATAGATGCACCATTTGAATGAATAGTTCGAATTAATCATCCATAATTTACATCTCGTGAGATATGTCTAACTCTATTAAATGCTATTTCAATATTAGCTGTATAATGTATGGATAATATAATACCTGAAATTAATTGGATTATTAAACATAATCCTAAAATTGACCCGAAATTTCATCAATAAGATAAATTTGTTGGTGTTGGTAAATCAATAATTGAATAATTAATAATACTAATTAACTCATTTTTTTTTCGCATAGGTTTATTCATTAATTTTTTGATCGAAGAGGTCCCTCATAATGTTTAACTAATTTTGTTACAACAATTATTGTTAAAAGTAGGTAAAGTACTATAATTAGTGTAATCATTATTGATTTCTTATTATATAATTTAATTAAAGATAAGTGGTCTATGTACTCATTCTTTAAAATATTTTGTTGTTCATTAATTTGTATATCTTGAATAAGTTCTTCACTAACAATAAAAATTATAATTATAATAAATATAGGTTTTAAATTAATTTTAAATTTTTCATTTGACGCTAATCTGCTTATATAAATAAATAGAATTAATAATCCACCGATTATTATTAAAAATGTAATTATAATTAATCATGATGTCGTCATTATCTTATTTATAAAAATAGTCATTAAAATAGTTTGAGTTATTAAAATCATTCCCATAGATATAGGAGTTTTTATTGTTGGTAAAATTGAAATTAATATTAATATAATTTTTATAACACTAATTTTCATATCAGTATATAGTTTAAAAAAAATTTAGGTTTTGGGAATTTAAGATGCTTTATAGTTTTACTGATGCTTTAAAGATCTTATCTAATTTTAACTTACAAAGTTACTATTTTCATTAAATTATTAAAACTAATGAACTTATTTTTTATTATTTATTTATTTATATTTAGTTTATTATCCTTAGTCTTAGTCCGTAAACATATTTTGTTATGTTTATTAAGACTAGAATTTATTATTTTATGTCTATTATATACTATTTTAATTTATTGTTTATTATTCAAATATTCTATTTATCTTTATTTATTTTTTATAACTTTTTATGTTTGTGAGGGTGTTTTAGGCCTAAGAGTTTTAGTTTGCCTAATTCGTTCACATGGAAATGATCATTTAAATTCTTTATTCTTATGATAATTAATTTTTATTTATGTTTTATAACCCTATTAATTTTTTATGTAAATTGAAATGTATATATCTTTTTATTTGTTGTTTTAATTTTAATATACTCTACCTTAAGTTTAAACTTTTTCTTTTCTAATATTACTTATATATTTGGTATTGACTGTATTTCTTATTTATTAGTCTTATTAAGATTTTTTATTATTAGATTAATATTACTATCTTCAGTACATTTATGTTCACCTTCATTTTTATTTTTAAATTTGATTCTTTGCTTAAGTCTTTATTTTATTTTCTCACTTTTAAATATATTTATAATATACTTATTTTTTGAATTTAGTTTAATCCCCTTAATTATTTTGATTTTAGGTTGAGGTTACCAACCTGAGCGATTAGTTTCTATTATTTATTTATTCTTTTATACTCTATTTGCTTCATTACCATTATTACTAATCATTATTTCATTTTATCTAAATTGAGGTTCTATATTTTTTGATTATCAATTCAGCTATTCTTTAAGATTTATACTACATTTTTTTATAATTTTTGCTTTTTTAGTAAAATTACCTATATTTATATTTCATTATTGACTTCCCAAAGCTCATGTTCAAGCTCCCGTATCTGGTTCGATAATTCTTGCTGGTTTATTTTTAAAAATTGGAGGTTACGGGTTAATCCGTTTTATATTCATTTATGAATATTTATTTATGAGTTATAGTTATATTTGATACTCTTTATCAATTTGAGGATCTATTGTTGTTAGAATAATTTGTTTTATCCAAGGAGATATTAAATGCTTAATTGCATATTCATCTGTATGTCATATAGGAATATGTTTAATAGGTTTATTAACTATAACTTATTGGGGATTATTAGGATCATATTTAATAATAATTGGGCATGGTTTATGTTCCTCAGGAATATTTTGTATAGCCAACTTAGTATATGAACGTTTGTTATCTCGTAGATTTTTTATTAATAAGGGGTTAATTACTTTTATACCTAGTCTTTCAATAATTTGGTTTTTAATATGCTGCTTTAATATAAGTTGCCCTCCTAGAATTAATTTTTTAAGTGAATTAATCATTATGGGTAGTATAATAAATTATTTCTACTGATCATTTATTTATATAATTATTATTTCCTTTATAAGAGCTTGTTTCAGAATCTACCTATTTAGATATTGTTATCATGGGGTATTTCATAATTGTTACTCGTATTCATTCATTAATGTTAAGGAGTATTTGTTATTAATAATCCATTTAATTCCTATCTTTTTTATTATATTGATAATCGATTTATTTTTTTTTTATTTAAGTAGTTTAATTAAAAACGTAGATCTGTGGATTCTTTAATGTTGATAAAACCTTAAGTTTTGTTTAAAAGTAATTATTACTATATATGATTTATAATATTATTTTTTTTGTCTATAATCTTATTTTTGTTAAGAATATATATTGGATATAACGGTTTAATTTATTTTTTTGAATATAATTTATATACATTCAATTCTATCAGTTTGTGTTATTTGATTTTTGTAGATTGAATTTCTATATCTTTTGTCTCAGTTGTATTATTTATTTCTTCTATAGTTTTGTTCTATAGAATACAGTATATAGGTTACAAATCTTATTCTTCTATTCGATTTTTATTCTTAGTTTTATTATTTGTTTTTAGAATATTTTTAATAATTATAAGCCCTAATTTAATGAGAATTTTGTTAGGGTGGGATGGTCTCGGGCTAGTTTCTTATTGTTTAGTAATTTATTATAGATCCACTAAAAGTTACCTCGCTGGATTAATTACTTGTTTAACTAATCGTCTAGGTGATGTAGGCCTATTAATTTCTATTTGTTGAATAATTTCATATGGGAGATGACATTTTATATTTTATTCAATATTTTTTTCTAAATATTTATATTTATTAGTTGTTTTATCTTGTTTTACAAAAAGTGCTCAAATTCCTTTTTCTTGTTGACTTCCGGCAGCAATAGCTGCCCCTACCCCAGTTTCTGCTTTAGTTCACTCCTCAACATTAGTCACCGCCGGTGTATATCTTTTGATTCGGTTTTATAATTATTTTGATTTTAACATTTATTTAATCTTTATTAGTTTAATAACTATAATTATATCTTCAGTTTGTGCATTGTTTGAATATGATTTAAAAAAGATTATTGCCCTATCTACATTAAGTCAATTAGGTTTAATAATAACTTCTTTATTCCTTGGTATAGTAGAATTATCATACTTTCATTTAATTACTCATGCTATATTTAAGTCATTATTATTCTTATGTTCGGGTATTTTTATTTATTATATAAATGATAATCAGGATATCCGAGTGATGGGGTCAGTATGTGTAAATCTTCCCTTTACTACTTCATGTTTTAATATTTCCAGATTATCATTATGTGGAATTCCTTTCTTATCCGGATTCTATTCTAAGGATTTAATTATTGAGGGATCTTTATTTAGAAGATTAAACTTATTAATTTTTATTCTATTTTACCTAAGACTAGGGTTAACTAGAGGTTATTCTTTACGCTTATTTTATTATAGAATAATTTGTGTGAATAATTATAACCCATTATCTTTATCTAAAGATAATTTAGATTATATAAAATTTAGAATCTTTATGTTAACAATATTTTCCGTAATAGGGGGGTGTTTAATTATTTGAATAATAAATTTTGATATATTATTTATAGTGTTTCCTATTTATATAAAATTATTAATTTTATTAATAGTTTTTTTTGGTGCTTGAATATCTTTTGAAATATTTTTTTTTAATTATTTATTTTTCATTGGGTTTTATTTATTTAATAATTATATATGATTTATATACAGATATTCATTTAATATATATAATATATTTTATTATTATAGTATAAATAGAATAAATAAAGTCTTACCTTGAGGGGAATACTATGGGGCTATAGGGTTAAGATATTATTTATTAAAATTATCAAATTACTTTCAAAATTATTTTTCTAGATCATTAAAGATTTTCTTATTAATATTTGTTTTTTGATTTATTTTATTAATTTAATGTTTGTGTAGCTTAATTCAGAGTTTAATATTGAAGATATTAAGGTAAATTTATTTCTCAAACAATTTACGGATAATTTTTATATCTTTTTTTTAATGAAAATAAAATGTTTTTATAAACTACATAAACATAAGAGATAAACGGAATTTAACCGCTTAGAAAATTAGTTAGCAGCTATTTTCTTTCTTGATCTCTTTTAGTTAGATAATCAATCACTCTTCTTATTAACATTAAGATGCCTCTTTTTGGCTTCAACTAAGACATGAAGAATTATTATTCTTTAAATTTTAGGTCGAAACTAAATGTAAACTTACTTCTTTGTCAAGATTAATCTCTATAAGATACTTTTTGAATGCAAATCAAATGTTATAATTAACTACAATCCTTATTTAGTTCATTTTAGTATACCATTATATCATTCATGATATAAGCCAACTATCAAAATAAGAATAAAATAAATTCTAGTTAATAATCAGTATTTAATAATGGTATATTTAATAGTAATAATTATAGGTAAAATAATAATGATTTCAACATCAAAAATTAGGAAAATTACAGCGATTAAAAAAAAATGTACTGAAAATGGTAAACGCTTGTTAGATATAGGGTTAAAACCACACTCGAATGGTCTAAGCTTATTAATATCTGTGATTGATTTTTTTCTAATAACAGTTAATATAAATATAATTACTATAATAATCATTAAGATTATAATTATGTGGATTATTGTAAAATAAATTATTTATTTCAAAATATTAAACCATTTAATTGGAAGTTAAATATACTTTTTATACTAAATAAATTTATCTACCTCATCAATAGATTATAATATATAAAAATAATCAAACTACATCAACAAAATGTCAGTATCAAGCTGATGATTCAAATCCAATATGATGATATATTGAAAAATGTAATTTACTAGCTCGCAGTATTACAGTAATAATAAATATTGTTCCAATAATTACATGGATTCCATGGAAACCTGTTCTTATAAAAAATGTTGAACCATAAATTGAATCTGAAATATTAAATGGTGATTCAATATACTCATAAGCTTGTAAAAAAGTAAAATATAAACCTAAGATTACAGTAATTAATATGCTTTTAATTAATTGAGAAAAATTTTTTGTTAAAACGGCATTATGAGCTCAAGTTATTGAAATTCCTGAAGACAGTAAAATTATAGTATTTAATAGCGGAATTCTTATAGGGTTAAAAGTCTTAATACCTTGGGGTGGTCATTGAAGCCCAATTTCTATAGTAGGTGACAAACTTCTATGAAAAAATGATCAAAAAAAGGAAGAAAAAAATATAACTTCTGATATAATAAATATAATTATTCCCCATTTTATTCTTAATATAACCTTCTTAGTATGTATACCTTGAAAAGTAGATTCACGTACTACATCCCGTCATCATTGTATTATTGTCAATAAAATAATTATTATTCCTATAATTATTAGTAAATTATTAAACTTATTAAACCACAGAATTGTTCCTGATGTTATAGTAAGTAATCCTATAGATCTTGTTAATGGTCACGGTCTTTTATCAACTAAATGAAATGGATGATTATTCATTTAAATTTCTCTAGAATATAATGTTGTGAGTGTTATAAACACATAAGATTGAATAATTGCAACAGCAAACTCAAAAATTATTAGTAATATAAAAATTGATATTGTTAATGAAATTAAAGTTAATGACGTTACTGTATTTGTACCTAATAAAGATATAAGTAAATGCCCAGCAATTATATTAGCTGTTAATCGCACAGCTAATGATCCGGGACGAATTAAATTACTAATTGTCTCAATTATTACTATGAAAGGTATAAGAATAACAGGTGTACCGGAAGGAACTAAATGAGTAAATATTAAATTAGTCTTATTTAATCATCCGTATATTATAAATGATATTCATAATGGTAAAGCTAAGGACAACGAAAAAACTAAGTGGGAAGAAGATGTAAAAATATAGGGTAATAATCCTATTATATTATTATATATAATTATTAAAAATATTGCTATTATTATTAATGTTGATCCTTTATATGGTATAATTATTTTTATTTCATTATGTAAATTTTTAATAATTATATTTATGATAATTAAATTTTTATTAGGAACTAATCAATATTTTTGTGGGATTATTATAAATATAATTATTGTTCTTAACCAATTAAGAGAAATTAACCCTGTACAAGGATCAAATGTAGAAAATAAATTAGTTATCATTTTCAATTTAATTTTAATTTAGTTATATTAGTTGAGTTATTACTCTTAACTGTATAATTAAAATATATAATAGTATTTATTATTAAATAACATAAATTAAAGGTTAACATTAAAGTCAATCATCAAATGGGTGATATTTGTGGCAAAAAGATTACTTAAAAGTAATTTTAACTTGACAAGTTAATGTTTTATTAAACTAAATCTTTCATTAAGAGTATTTGCTAAAATACTATTATTTGGTTTAAGAGACCAATACTTGCTCTTAAGTAACTTAATGAATAATTTTTTAATCAATTTATAAATCTTGTTATATTAATAGATTCTACTACAATAGGTATAAATCTGTGGTAAGACCCACAAATTTCTGAACACTGACCAAAAAATAAACCAGGACGATTAATTATAATATTACTCTGATTAATCCGTCCAGGAGATGCATCAATTTTAGTACCAACTGAGGGAATAGTTCATGAATGAATTACATCAGTTGAAGTTACTAATATACGAGTTTGTACATTGAATGGAATAATTACTCGGTTATCTACATCCAATAATCGAAATTCATTTATATTTAGGTCAAGGGTTGGTTTTATATATGAATCAAATTCAATTTTTTTAAAATCTGAATATTCATAAGATCAGTATCATTGATGGCCAATTGCCTTGATAGTAATAATAGGATTATTGGATTCTTCAAGGAGGTAGAGAATTTTAAGCGACGGTAATGCAATAAAAATTAATATAAATGCCGGGATAATAGTTCAAATTAGCTCAATTAATTGCCCCTCTAAAAGAAATCGATTAGTAAATTTATTTAATATTATAGATACTATTATATAAGATACTATTATAGTAATTATAATAATAATTATTATTGCGTGATCATGAAATATAATTAATTGTTCTATAATTGGTGAAACTGCATCCTGAAAAGAAATTTTTAATCAAGTTGAAATTTTCAATAAAATAATATTATTTATATATGAATCTTAAATTCATTGCACTAATCTGCCATACTGAATTACTTTACTATAACTGGTAATTCACTATAAGAATGCTCTTCAGGAGGTATTTTTTGTAACCACTCAATTGAGGATAAATTATTATTTCTATAAATTCTGATTCGCTTAGAAATTATACTTTCTCAAATAATGAATATTAAAAATATAATACTAATTATAGAAATAATTCTACCTAAAGAAGATAGTACATTTCATGATATAAAAACGTCAGGGTAATCAGAGTATCGCCGGGGTATGCCTCTTAAACCTAGATAATGTTGAGGGAAAAAAGTTAAATTAACACCTGTAAATATAATAAAAAATTGAATTTTTAATCATTTAGGATTTATTATTAATCCAGTAAATAATGGGTATCAATGAATAAACCCTGCTATAATTGCAAATACTGCCCCTATAGATAGTACATAATGGAAATGAGCTACTACATAATAAGTGTCATGAAGAACGATGTCGATAGATGAATTTGATAGAATAATTCCAGTTAAGCCGCCTATAGTAAATAAAGATACAAATCCAGATGACCACATTATCGAAATAGAAGTTTTTAAAGATACACCATGTATAGTTGCTATTCATCTAAAAATCTTAATTCCTGTTGGAACGGCAATAATTATAGTTGCCGAGGTAAAATAAGCTCGAGTATCAACATCTATCCCTACAGTAAATATATGATGAGCTCACACTACAAATCCTAATAAACCAATAGATATTATTGCATACACTATACCAATGTACCCAAATGATTCATTTTTTCCTCTTTCCTGAATAATAATATGAGAAATCAACCCGAATCCTGGTAAAATTAAAATATAGACTTCTGGATGCCCAAAAAATCAGAACAAGTGTTGATATAAAATAGGGTCACCACCACCTGATGGGTCAAAAAATGATGTATTAATATTTCGATCTGTTAATAGTATAGTAATAGCTCCAGCTAATACAGGTAGTGAAAGTAATAGTAATACTGCAGTAATTAATACAGACCAGACAAACAATGGTGTTTGATCAAATGTTATACCTGAAGAACGCATATTAATTACTGTAGTAATAAAGTTTACTGCACCTAAAATTGAGGAAATACCAGCTAAGTGTAACGAAAAAATAGCTAAATCAACTCTTGGGCCTGAATGAGCAATATTCGAAGAAAGTGGTGGATAAACGGTTCAACCTGTACCAGCGCCTATTTCAATTATTGATCTCATTATTAATAATGTTAAAGAAGGTGGTAAAAGTCAAAATCTTATATTGTTTAGTCGGGGAAAAGCTATATCTGGTGCCCCGATTATTAATGGTAGAAGTCAATTTCCAAATCCCCCAATTATAATAGGTATAACTATAAAAAAAATTATAATAAAAGCATGTGAAGTTACTACTACATTATAAACTTGGTCATTATTTAATACCGGCCCAGGTTGAGATAATTCTATTCGAATAATTATTCTCAATATTATTCCTACTATTCCGGATCAAATACCAAAAATAAAATATATAGTCCCAATGTCTTTATGATTAGTTGAATATAATCACTTGTTCATTCAAACTAAGGTGGCTGAAAATAGGCAATAAATTGTAAATTTATTTATGAATCAATTTCTCTTAGTAATAATCTTATAGTTTAATTAAAACGTTAAATTGCAAATTTAAATATGAATTTATTCTAAGATTTACCTACAAATAAATATTTTTAACTTTGAAGGCTAACAGTTTATAATTAACTTAAAATCTTAACTTAAATATTTAAGTAAGATGATAAAAGGTATAATTATTAAGTTAATAGTTATAATATTTAAGTTTAATCAAGAAATGTATTCAATTTTTCATTTAACTATTAATGATGAAATTGATATTGAAATAAAAGATAACCGGTTATAATAAAATATAGTTAATAAAGAAGTTAAAATTATAATGATAGTAATTAATCAATCATTAAAATAGATTGATGATTCAATTACAATTAATTTACCCATAAAACCTATTATTGGGGGTATCCCCCCTGAAGAGAGTATAAGAATTCAAATAGTTAATTTTAGACTTAATTCAAATTTATTAATAATTAATTGATTCATATAGTTAATGTTATTTATTATCAACACTGTAATTAGTATAAGTAAATTAATTGAGTATAAACATAAATATATTACTCATAATGATAAATTTTTAATTGAATACAATATAAAACCTATATTAAAAATTGATGAATAAGTTAACATTTTGCGTACAGAATTTTGATTTAACCCACAAATTGACCCGATTAGTAAAGATAAAATAATAATTAAGTTTAAGTTTAAGTTTATGTTTATAATAATTATTATAGGAACAACTTTTATAGTAGTAAATATATTAAATATAACTACATAGTTTAGACCTTCTACGATTCTTAAAACTCATGAATGAAAAGGTGCTACTCCTATTTTTATAATTATAGACAAAATAATAATTATTTCATAATTTATACTAACCCCTATTAGTATAAAAATTACCCCTAAAATGAAAATTGATGATCTTATTCTTTGAATAATGAAGTACTTCATTGCACACTCTGAGCTTACGGACAAATTACTGATTATAAGTGGAATAATTGATATTAAAGAAATTTCTAATCCAACTCACACTATCATTCAATTATTTGATGATAAAGATAATATTACCCCTAATAATATATTTCTAAAAAATAAAATTGTTGTTGAATTAATTATAATTAAAAAGAAGAAGATTTTACTTCTATAATTAGGGTATGAACCTAGTAGCTTAAATTAGCTTATCTTTTTACTGTAAATTAGTGTATGAGGCACTGTAACTTTTGATGTTAATGGATTAAGTTTAATTCTTAAATTTACAATAAGGGTATAGTTATACATTAGTTATTCTATCAAAATAAACCTTTTTATCAGGCACCTTATT